GTGGAACTCCGGGTTGAGGGGTTACTCGGAATGCTGCCAAGATATCAGTCTCTTTGGTTTCGTATTCAGGAGTATAATAAGTTAATTTGTACTCTTTAACACCAGCTTTGAATCCAACACTTGCTTTAGTCTCTGTTTGTGGTGACATAAATCCCTCCCTACAACTCATGAATTAAGAATTCTCACAACAACAAGGTCTACTCGACACGAATTCGTTGTTAATGCAATTTTTCACAGGAATCGTTCACAAAATTCCCAACCAATACTAAAATTATCAACTAATCAGAATGTTTGATTATTAGACCATACGATTTGCCAAATACATCATTATTGTATACCCTTTCATATATATAACGCAACCCAATTTACCCTTTTGAATCGGATAGAAATTAATGAATCATAATGTAAATAGATCTCGGGTTCGAATTCCATAGAATAGATAATATAGATGGGATTGTCTATAATTATAAACAAATGAAAGGCTTTCTCAAGATTCTTATTCATCTACTTAACTTGCTATTCTAAAAATTTAAATTTGAAAAATAGGTTTTTCAAATTCACTGTTTCTTTATTGAAACAATTAAATTGGATTCAATTGAATGATAACAATCAAATGGGTTGTTAACTCTCATGTTTTATTGAATTAACTTGAATTAACCGATCGACTCGCTATCGGCTCTTTGTTCTTGGTTTGAATTCGATAATTTTCATTTTCGAAAAAATATTTTCTTTATTAATTATTATGAGAATAAATCCTACTACTTCTGGTTCTGCGGTTTCCGCGCTTGACAAAAAAAACCTGGGGCGTATTGTCCAAATCATTGGCCCGGTACTAGATGTAGCCTTTCCGCCAGGCAAGATGCCTAATATTTATGACGCCTTAGTAGTTAACGGTAAAGATACTGCTGGTCAACCAATTAATGTAACTTGTGAAGTACAACAATTATTAGGAAATAATAGAGTTAGAGCTGTAGCTATGAGTGCCACAGATGGTCTAACGAGAGGAATGGAAGTGATTGGGACGGGGGCACCTCTAAGTGTTCCGGTAGGTGGAGCAACTCTGGGACGAATTTTCAACGTGCTTGGGGAGCCTATTGATAATTTAGGTCCGGTAGATACCCGTACAACAGCCCCTATTCATAGATCCGCGCCCGCCTTTATACAGTTAGATACAAAATTATCTATTTTTGAAACCGGAATTAAAGTAGTAGATCTTTTAGCCCCTTATCGCCGTGGAGGAAAAATAGGACTGTTTGGCGGAGCTGGGGTGGGTAAAACAGTACTCATTATGGAATTGATTAACAATATTGCCAAAGCGCATGGGGGCGTATCCGTATTTGGCGGCGTGGGTGAACGTACTCGTGAAGGAAATGATCTTTACATGGAAATGAAAGAATCTGGAGTGATTAATGAAGAAAATATTGCAGAATCCAAAGTGGCTCTCGTTTACGGTCAGATGAACGAACCACCAGGGGCTCGTATGAGAGTTGGTTTGACTGCCCTAACTATGGCAGAATATTTTCGAGATGTTAATGAACAAGACGTACTTCTATTTATCGACAATATATTCCGTTTCGTCCAAGCAGGGTCCGAAGTCTCGGCCTTATTGGGTCGAATGCCTTCTGCTGTGGGCTACCAACCTACCCTGAGTACTGAAATGGGTTCTTTGCAAGAAAGAATTACTTCTACCAAGGAGGGGTCCATAACTTCTATTCAAGCAGTTTATGTGCCTGCAGACGATTTAACCGACCCCGCGCCTGCTACGACATTTGCACATTTAGATGCTACTACCGTACTATCAAGAGGATTAGCTGCCAAAGGTATCTATCCAGCAGTTGATCCTTTAGATTCAACATCAACCATGCTTCAACCTCGGATCGTTGGTGAGGAACATTATGAAACTGCGCAAAAAGTGAAGCAAACTTTACAACGTTACAAAGAACTTCAGGATATTATAGCTATCCTTGGATTAGACGAATTATCCGAAGAGGATCGTTTAGTCGTAGCACGCGCGCGAAAAATTGAACGTTTCTTATCACAACCCTTCTTCGTAGCAGAAGTATTTACTGGCTCTCCAGGGAAATATGTTGGTCTGGCAGAAACAATTAGAGGATTTCAATTGATTCTTTCCGGAGAGTTAGATAGTCTTCCTGAACAAGCCTTTTATTTAGTAGGTAATATCGATGAAGCTACCGCGAAGGCTATGAACCTAGAAATGGAGAACAATTTGAAGAAATGACCTTAAATCTTTGTGTACTGACCCCTAATAAAATTGTTTGGGATTCAGAAGTGAAGGAAATAATTTTATCTACTAATAGTGGTCAAATTGGCGTATTACCCAATCATGCCCCTATTGCCACAGCTGTAGATATAGGTATTTTAAGAATACGCCTTAATGACCAATGGTTAACAATGGCTCTGATGGGCGGTTTTGCTAGAATAGGCAATAATGACATAACTATTTTAGTAAATGATGCGGAGAAGGGTAGTGACATTGATG